AAAGGTCTTATCAATAAAATTTCCATTTATCCGCGATCTAGACATAGCTAACAATCCATTCTATAAATTCTTTTCATTACCTCTCGTGGGAAAACGATCCTACAAAGAAAGTAATTGTACAGTACGAAATAACATAAAAACAAAACAGACTAATAATATAAAAAAGATATACACCTTACTACTCAAATTGTTTCGTCGGAATTTCTAATTTATATTCGAATAAAACAAATAAGAACTAGTTTAATCCGATTAGATTTCATGCAAATGTAGTAGTATACCAATAACGGGAACTAGTCCGATTTTATCGAAGTTCAAGAATAAAGGCATTTTTACTGGAGATTAGGATTAGGATAACTCGATAAAAGTTTTGATTGAATATGGTTGAATAAGCATTCTATGCTGAAAAGTTTTCTATTTTTATAGTTATAATTGATTGGTCGTATCTATCCAATACCAATAATCTACTATGATATACTATGATAACGACTCGCTATTCACTCGGGTTCTGAGTCATAATCATTATGTAGGAGAGATGGCCGAGTGGTTCAAGGCGTAGCATTGGAACTGCTATGTAGGCTTTTGTTTACCGAGGGTTCGAATCCCTCTCTTTCCGTACCTTCATCTAAACCACCAACGGTACTTATCACAATACAATGTCTCAAATCAACTAATAATGGATACCATTAGTCCAAGAGTTAGGCTTTCCTTTGATATAGATTCCATATTCCTAATTGTTGTGGTACATAAAATTAAACTACTAAAAAAAGGTCGACAAGGAATTCAAATATGGCAGCCAATCTCTTACTTCGACGAAAAGAGAAGAGAGCAAAATAGCCCAAATCTTTTTTTTGTTAGTTAGGTTTAAGTTTGACGGGAATAATATTCTACGACTAGCAATTCGTTTATTTTCAAACCGACCCATTTATTATCTATTATTTGATTGACTACTCCTTTATATTGGAACGGGTGAAGAGTCAAATATTTTGGCACTTCCTCATGAGGGGATGAATCAAGAGAATTTTTAATCAGAGTTTGGGATTTTTGTTCATCCTTCGCTGTAATAACATCTCGTGGTTTGCAGCGATAACTTGGTATATCTACTATACGACCATTAACTAAAACATGTCTATGGTTAACTAATTGGCGGGCTCCAGGAATAGTCGACGCCATACCCAATCGAAAAAGGATGTTATCCAAGCGCATTTCAAGTAATTGTAGTAAAACCTGACCTGTTGAACCTTTGGCTTTTCCCGCGATACGGACATATTTAAGTAATTGTCGTTCTGTAAGACCATAATGAAAACGCAATTTTTGTTTTTCTTCTAGACGAATACGATATTGAGATCTTTTACCGGAACGCGATTGGTTTCTAAGATCACTTCCGGTTCTAGGCCTTTTACTAGTTAGTCCCGGTAGAGCCCCCAGACGGCGTATTTTTTTGAAACGAGGACCTCGGTAACGCGACATAAAGACTCCTTATTTTATTTAAATTTTTCAGAATAAACCTAAATTAAAACTGAACTATAAATGAAGTGAAATCAACTGAAGTATTCTACTACAAAGAATAATGAGATAAATTATATCAATAATTTAATACTATTTTCCAGCATTCTTTAGATTTCACGGAGACATTAGCAATCACGTAAAAAAGCAACCAAATAGAGAGAAGCCAGCTATCGGAATCGAACCGATGACCATCGCATTACAAATGCGATGCTCTAACCTCTGAGCTAAGCGGGCTCACACAATCGAAATTGGGCATGCATAGGAATTCAATAACCTACTGGGATCGTAGCTATTAACTATCCATTCTTAGCTATTCATAATTAATATGAGTCTAGAAAAGAATAGAAAGCGCATATTTCAAATAAATATTTAATATTTATAGATGATAACCATTAATTGACTATAGCGATATGTAGTTTCTATTTATTTATCTTCAGTATCTTAATTAAACAGTCACATTTAAAATGATATTTTCATTTTTTATTATTATCTATTACTTTAACTATATAAACTATATATTTTGCTAATATTTTAGATTATTATATTTGACTATATATCATATATATATATCTTTAGAAATATATTTCTATTTTTGATTAATTATTCTAAATTATTGAATATAAATTCTTATATTTTTTTATTGAATTACGAATTGATTAACTATAGTAATTAGATTACTAAGTAATAGTAATGATTTAATTATAATTAATTTCCATTTAGTTTTTAGTTAAGGAAATCATCAAAATGAAAGAAAGAGACGCAATCCAGATCATAATGAGACATTACACCGCTTTCAGTCATAAATAAAAGCATAAACTAAGACAAAATCGACCGTTTGAGTATTCAAAATTTCTCGGGGTAAATGGGCGGAAAAAAGGACTATATATGTGGTATATATCCAGCTAGATTGAATTGTGGGTACAGAAATGATAAAATAATTTCTGATTGAACCAAATATAAGATATGGGTCTCCGAAAGAAATGACAGAAGATAG